AATTACCTTTTTTCTCTTAGTTAAATTTCAATTAAACTCGGCCCAATCTTTTTATTAAAAGATTGAGCCGAATACAAAGATTCTATTGCATCTATTTTAGATAAATACATACTTATCTAGATAAAGAATATTTTAAATTAAATAAAAAATCTAAGAATAAAATCTTTCTATTACTGTCTTGGATCCACAATTAATCCTCTGGATCCTTAGGGTTGGCATATTCTTTTATATTCTGCAGTTTCCCCCAAGCAAGCCGTTTTATACCTATCCCGTATATTGTCCTTTTCGTTCCCTATTGATGGAATAAAACCTTAAGTTATTACTTATTATTAGTTAGTTATTAGACGAGATTTTACGAAAAAAGATTTATAGAATAAAACAAATATTTCTTTTTTTTTTTCGATGCGAATTTGACACGACATAGGAGAAAGTACTCTTTATCATGATATTTATAATGAAGAGGGGTTCCATCATATTATATTCATGTATAGTGACATATTACCCCCGAATTTCCACAAAACAAAAAAGAATTTTTTTCAATACTCAAACTCCCTATTTTATTAGTTACTAAAAAAATTCTAGTGATTGGATTTCTATGTTTATTTTATATAGGAAATAAAATATTCAAATTCAAATAAATAAATTTTGGATCGAATGACTATTCATCTATTGTATTTTCATGCAAATAGGAGGCAAGAAAAGTCTATGGAAAGATGGTGGTTTAATTCGATGTTGTTTAAGAAGGAGTTCGAATGCCGGTGTGGGCTAAATAAATCAACGGAAAGTCTTGGTTCTATTGAAAATGCCAGTGAAGGTGATGAGCCGGATATAAAAGATAGGACTAAAAACATTCAGAGTTGGGGGGGTCGTGACGATTCTAGTTACAGTAAGGTTGATCATTTATTCGTCGTTAAAGACATTCGGAATTTCATCTCCGATGACACTTTTTTAGTTAAGGATAGTAATGGAGACAATTTTTCCATATATTTTGATATTGAAAATCAAATTTTTGAGATTGACAACAATCATTCGTTTCGGAGTGAACTAAAAAATACTTATTGGAATTCTAGTTATCTGAATAATGGATCTACGAGCGAAGATACCTACTATAATCATTACATGTATGATACTCAATATAGTTGGAATAATCATATTAATAGTTGCATTGACAGTTATCTTCAGTCTCAAATTTGGATTGAGACTTCCATTGTAAGTGGAGGGGATAATTACAGCGATAGTTACATCTATAGTTCCATTTGTGGTGAAAGTAGAAATAATAGTGAAGGAGAGGTTTCGGATATACAAACCCACGTGAAGGGGAGCGATTTTACTATAATAGAAAGTTCTAATGATCTCGATGTAACTCAAAAATATAGGCATTTGTGGGTTCAATGTGAAAATTGTTATGGATTAAATTATAAGAAATTTTTGAAATCAAAAATGAATATTTGTGAACAATGTGGATATCATTTGAAAATGAATAGTTCAGAAAGAATCGAACTTTCGATCGATCCTGGTACTTGGGATCCTATGGATGAAGACATGGCCTCTCTGGATCCCATTGAATTTCATTCGGAGGAGGAACCTTATAAAGATCGTATTGATTCTTATCAAAAGAAGACAGGATTAACCGAGGCTGTTCAAACAGGCATAGGCCAACTAAACGGCATTCCCGTAGCAGTTGGGGTTATGGATTTTCAGTTTATGGGGGGTAGTATGGGATCCGTAGTTGGGGAAAAAATAACCCGTTTGATTGAATACGCTACCAAAGAGTTGCTACCTCTTATTATAGTATGTGCTTCGGGGGGGGCACGCATGCAAGAAGGAAGTTTGAGCTTGATGCAAATGGCTAAAATTTCGTCTGCTTTATATGATTATCAATCAAATAAAAAGTTATTTTATGTATCAATCCTTACATCTCCTACTACTGGCGGAGTAACAGCCAGTTTTGGTATGTTGGGTGATATCATTATTGCCGAACCCAACGCCTATATTGCATTTGCAGGTAAAAGAGTAATTGAACAAACATTGAATACAACAGTACCTGAAGGTTCACAAGCCGCTGAATATTTATTCCAGAAGGGTTTATTCGACCTAATCGTACCGCGTAATCTTTTAAAAAGCGTTCTTAGTGAGTTATTTAAGTTCCATGCTTTCGTTCCTTTGAATCAAAATGAAACAGAGCACTAAGTTCAACAATTATTTGTTATTTGTAATAAACGAGTAGTTAGTTTATCGGAATCAAAGGAAATAAGAATGGAATTTTCTTTGGTGGCATAAGTTCAAATTGTAGAACGAATCAAAAGTTGTGGATAATTCTTTTTTACTTATATTTCTTATTTCTGATTCTTAATTCAATTTTTTATTAAGAAGTCTATATTAAAAAAAAAGATTGAATTCTTCAAATTAGGCAAACAAAACGAATTTCTTATTTTTATCTTACGTATCAAATAAAATATAAAAAAAAAAGAGTTTTTTTTTTATTTTTCTCTATTTCCATTTCCCCAAAATCCCTTATTTAGCTAAAAATCTCTGTTGGTTCGGATTCTAACGAATCTTTCGATAATGTGTAACAAACTCTTTCTTTATTAAATTAGAATACAAGAATAAAAGACAAAGAAAAGAAAAAATAGATTATCATACATACCTTTCCCTTTCGTGTAGAATAAAAAGAAAAGATTCAAAAGATAAAAAAGATAAATAAATTCATTTATTTCCTTCTACACTCCTTGCGTTTATTCTATATATTTACTTAGATATTTAAATATAGATATATAGATACTTAGATCTATACTAAGAATTTAAAATTGAATTAAATTAATAATAAAATATAAATTTAAAATTCATAAGAATTCAAATTCTTAATTATAATTATTATAAGATATCTTTATTTATAAATAATAATAACAGGTACAAATAATAAATCGAGGCACCCATTCTATGATAACTTTCAGCTTTCCCTCTATTTTTGTGCCTTTAGTAGGCCTAGTATTTCCGGCAATTGCAATGGCTTCTTTATCTCTTCATGTTCAAAAAAATAAGATTATTTAGATCCGATGGGACCCAATATCTTCCATTTTTTCAAAACTTAGATTTGTATCATAGCACGGACATATATTTAGTAGAATATGGTATAACATGTAATTTTTGCCGAACATAAAGGAAAGAACTCTTATGTCTGCATAAACACGATATATGGTTAAATGAATTCTAGCTGTTTTCAAATCGATCAGGATCGCCGGATGGCTGAAATAGAAAGTCAGCGGATCTGTATGTATAGTGGGATCATATGAAGAGTATGCTATTATTTTAGATTTAATCAATTTGATGAATTACTCCTAAAGGTTCACACCAAACTAGTGCTAGTTGATGAGAGTTACTTCGGAAACAAAAAAAGTAAAGTCAAAAAAATTTGAAGTATTCTCTCAATTCTAATAAAATGTAATCGGATCAAGTATGAGTTTGCGATCAGAGCATATATGGATAGAACTTATAAAGGGGTCTCGAAAAATAAGTAATTTCTGCTGGGCCTTTATCCTTTTTGTAGGTTCAGTAGGATTCTTATTGGTTGGAATTTCCAGTTATCTTGGTAGAAATTTGATATCTTTTTTTCCCTCTCAGCAAATCGTTTTTTTTCCACAAGGGATCGTCATGTCTTTCTACGGAATCGCGGGTCTCTTTATTAGCTCCTATTTGTGGTGCACAATTTCCTGGAATGTAGGCAATGGTTATGATCGATTCGATAGAAAGGAAGGCATAGTGTGTATTTTTCGTTGGGGATTTCCTGGAAAAAATCGTCGCATATTCCTCCGATTCCTTATAAAAGATATTCAGTCCATTCGAATAGAAGTTAAAGAGGGTATTTTTGCACGCCGTGTCCTTTATATGGAAATTCGAGGCCAGGGGACCATTCCCTTAACTCGTACTGATGAAAATTTGACTCCACGAGAAATTGAACAAAAGGCTGCTGAATTGGCCTATTTCTTGCGTGTACCAATTGAAGTATTTTGAGAAATGCGTGGAAAAATAGATGCTTTTTCAACAAGAGGGAAAAATGCAAGAATCTTTTTTCCTATAACATAACTTAAGTGTGAAGTTTCATCAGAAGGTTTATTCAAGCTAAAGCGGGCGGAACAACCATAAACGGAAACTTTTTTCGTGATTTTTTATACGTGTGCAAATCCACGCAACTAAAATTAAACAAGTAACAAATCGAAATAATATATTCATCTCATATATCAAACTATTTCGGTATAAAGAAATTAATCTTCTTTTTAAGTTCAATATTTAGTTGGAATTGATACAGATAAATCCTATTTTATAAATTATTTTTTTTGTCAATCGACGTTTTTTTCTCCTTTCTTTTGCGTTCCTTAATGACCAATACAAAAATAACAATTAGATTTCTTAATAATGATAACTAGCCAATTTCTGTCTTGTTTTGCCACTTTGATTATCGCAATCTCCTTCCCTCAATTATTTTATTCCTGACTGTGGGTAATCAGTAAATTTGTTTTGAAATATTGGATATTTTGATATTTGAGAGAAAAGGAGTTCTTTCGTCTCAAAATATAACTAATATTCATTACTTAAATTAAAGTGGTTCTTTCGATCATTCATCGAAAAAAGACACTTGTTTTGTTGACCGATTGAGATATCGGAAAAGGTTATTTTTTAATATTTCTTCATTCAAAGTGGATTCTTAATTGATTTCTCTATTCTTTCTAGATTCAATAACCGCAAAGAAAATAGATTTATAGGTTTCATACTTTGTATAGAACTCATGTGTGAAAGAAATATTAGATTGCATAGAGTCAATGAATGAGGTGGGTTGATTAACAATTCACAGATGAAAAATGACAAAAAAGAAAGCATTCACTCCCCTTTTATATCTTGTATCTATAGTATTTTTGCCCTGGTGGCTTTCTCTCTCATTTAATAAAAGTCTGGAATCTTGGGTTAATAATTGGTGGAATGCTGGGCAATCCGAAATTTTTTTGAATGATATTCAAGAAAAGAGTATTCTAGAAAAATTCATAGAATTAGAGGAACTCCTCGTCTTAGACGAACTGATCGAGGAATACTCGGAGACACATCTACAAAAATTTCGTATAGGAATCCAAAAAGAAGCGATCCAATTAATCAACATATACAACGAGGGTCGGATCCATACGATTTTGCACTTCTCGACAAATATAATCTGTTTTGTTATTCTAAGCGGTTTTTCTATTTTGGGTAATGAAGAACTTGTTATTCTTAACTCTTGGACCCAGAAATTCCTATATAACTTAAGCGACACAGTCAAAGCTTTTTCTATTCTTTTATTAACGGATTTATGTATCGGATTCCATTCACCTCATGGTTGGGAACTAATGGTTGGCTCTGTCTACAAAGATCTTGGATTTGTTCATAATGATCAAATTATATCTGGTCTTGTTTCCACTTTTCCAGTCATTCTTGATACAATTTTTAAATATTGGATTTTCCGTTATTTAAATCGTGTATCTCCTTCACTTGTAGTTATTTATCATTCAATGAATGACTGATAAAAGATCCACTGATATTAATCTAATCCAACCAGAACCTTTGTTACTTTGTAGTTGTACATAAACAAAACATTGCAAGTCCTACTTACGCTTTCTATTTCGACCCATCTGGGGGGATTCATCCTATAATTATATTCCAGTAAAATATTATTCCATTAAATTTATTCCAGTAACTAGCAGAATCGTGGATAGGGAACTATACTAGCGACTTACCCCCACTTATTGTCTATTGTAGAAATTTTGGGATCAACGATTGGACCATGGAAACTAGAAATATTTTTTCTTGGATAAAGGAACAGATTACTCGATCTATTTCTGTATCTCTCATGATATATATCATAACTCGAACAGCCGTTTCAAATGCATATCCCATTTTCGCACAACAGGGTTATGAAAATCCACGCGAAGCAACTGGGCGTATTGTATGTGCCAATTGCCATTTAGCTAATAAGCCCGTAGATATTGAGGTTCCACAGGCGGTACTTCCTGATACTGTATTTGAAGCAGTTGTTCGAATTCCTTATGATAAGCAACTAAAACAAGTTCTTGCTAATGGTAAAAAGGGGGGTTTGAATGTAGGGGCTGTTCTTATTTTACCGGAGGGGTTTGAATTAGCTCCCCCCGATCGTATTTCTCCCGAGATTAAAGAAAAGATAGGCAATTTGTCTTTTCAGAGCTATCGCCCTAATAAAAAAAATATTCTTGTGATAGGACCTATCCCCGGTCAGAAATATAGCGAAATAACCTTTCCTATTCTTTCCCCCGACCCCGCTACTAAGAAGGATGTTCACTTCTTAAAATATCCTATATACGTAGGCGGGAACAGGGGAAGGGGTCAGATTTATCCCGACGGGAGCAAGAGTAACAATACAGTTTATAATGCTACAGGAGCAGGTATAGTAAGCAAAATTATACGAAAAGAAAAAGGGGGATATGAAATAACCATAACAGATACGGATGGACGTCAAGTGGTTGATATTATCCCCCCAGGACCAGAACTTCTTGTTTCAGAGGGCGAATACATCAAATTGGATCAACCATTAACGAGTAACCCCAATGTGGGCGGATTTGGTCAGGGAGATGCAGAAATAGTACTTCAAGATCCATTACGTGTCCAAGGCCTTTTGTTCTTCTTGGCATCTGTTATTTTGGCACAAATCTTTTTGGTTCTTAAAAAGAAACAGTTCGAGAAGGTTCAATTGGCCGAAATGAATTTCTAGACTTGCGGTTGCTTGTTTATACTTTTTCTACGAGATGCTGGGAATTTCTTTTACCGCATTGCTAGCCATCGTATGTAGATTTTGAAGAATCCTATTTGACTTTCACCCTATTTCTTTATTTTTTTAGTCAAATTGGGGCGATGGGGCTATGTTACTATTGCCCGATTTCAATGTTATAAAATGGATCAATAGTTTTAGATTCTAAATAGAATCCAATTGGATTAGATACCTGACAGAAGTAATCGGGTAATAGAAGGGATATATGGGAAACAAAGAATCTCTTCTAGAAGAGATTATTCGTCTTCCTAGTCTTCGACACAAGAAAGGGAATTTTCTAAACCCTTTTTTGTGTCAAAAGAGTAACGATTCTTGATCCTGTTCTTCAAAGATTTCTAGTCTTACTTTCAATTTTTCCAGATGTATAAATAAAAAAACAAGAGGGGTTTTATTGATTAAATAGAACTTTTTATAAAAATTTTCAAATTGGATGAGATATTAAAATAAATAGAATAAAGTTCTATTAGTATAGAAAGTATTTGCAAATATCTAATCTACAAAAATATATATTCTATCATCCAAGAAATTGAGTGATTCCTTCTTTCTTCTAACTTTGAAATGAAAGTACCGATAGATACTGCCAAGGGGCGAGTGTTCTGAATCACTTAATGAAGTTCATTTTTCAAAAACATCATCAGAAAAAAAAAAGAAATGAAGTTTTTTGAAACAGCAGAAAG